GTGGCGTATAGTATAGATCAACCGGAAGAGGTATGCATAAAAGTATTTGCCCCAAGGAGGAATCCTAGAATTCTGTCTGTTTTCTGGGTTTGGAAAAGCGCGGATTTTCAAGAAAGGGAGTCTTATGATATGTTCGGAATTTCGTATGAGAATCATCCGCGCTTGAAACGCATCTTAATGCCCGAAAGTTGGATAGGGTGGCCTTTACGTAAGGATTATATTGCCCCCAATTTTTATGAAATACAAGATGCTCATTGAATAATAATAAACGAATCTTTACTTATATAACTTATAACTACGTATTTTCAAGGAATAGTTATACCTTCTCTTATAGAGCAAAAGAGTAATTGTAGTCTCCTTCATATTTTTCATAGGACTTTATTTTTTCCTATTCTATATATATGACATTTATATTATTCTATTTTTATTTATTAGAAATATATAGATATAGATGGACTAAATAAAAAAAAAATGAGGAATTCATTGGGATTCTCAAGTTCCGAAGATACTTAGTTCGGACGAGTCTTAGGATAGGGTGAACTAACCTAAGAGAGTTCCGCATCATGAACTTTGTACCGCGCACATCCCTTAATCGGCTATAGAAAGAGATGGGCTGTCGAAAGTTACATGGAGGGAATGAAGAAATAGAAAATAGAATATGAGATGAAAGAAAACACAAAAAAATGAAAGAGGATCGAAGTCTATTTGTACGGTATCTGAGATGAATCGTAGATAGTCGTCCCACCCTCTAGACTATATAGACTCTATTTTTTGGAGTTTTTTTAATCAACTAAATTAACCTTTCAAATATGATTAAGTTTTTTTTTGAACTTTGAACGAGGAGGGGCCACAGTCTGAAAAAAGAAATCAAGAAGAAAAAAACTATAATTATTCTCTTTTCCCTAAATTTTTTTCTTTTACATATTAAATATATATACGCTTTATATATGAATAAAGCGTAGAGCTCCAGACACCTAGATGGATAAGTATGTATCACGATCCATACTATTAATGTAATGAATATCTATATCAATCAATTTGATAGAATAGATACCCAATACAAATAAATCATGTGCCAGGAACCAGATTTGAACTGGTGACACGAGGATTTTCAGTCCTCTGCTCTACCAGCTGAGCTATCCCGACCATTCTCAACGCATCATCCTTTTTTTTATTTTACTAACCGAATTAGGTCTATGTCAATTAAAAATGAAAAAGACGAAAAAAGAAAAAAAGGATTACAAAGTTTTATCTTTTATCCCGGCCCTAAACTTTTCTTTTGTGGATCTTCACAACGAAGACTTTCTAAGTTTCGGTGCGAGGAAAAGTATAGATTGTTAATGATTCCTCAAAAGGGGATTCCTTTCTCAAGGATGTTCATTTCTACGTGTATCATATCTATTATAAGATTTGTGATAAGATAAAATTTTGCTCATATCCATTTGTGAAAGAGTAGAATGAATGAGACAGATAACGACTTTTGAAACGTTAACAAAAAGGAAAAGAGAATAGAAACAATAATATAATTAGGGAATCGGAGCCAAATAGGCCTTTTTGGGGATAGAGGGACTTGAACCCTCACGATTTCTAAAGTCGACGGATTTTCCTCTTACTATAACTTTCATTGTTGTCGGTATTAACATGTAGAACGGGACTCTATCTTTATTCTCCTCCGATTAATCAGTTCCTCAAAATAAAAAGATCTATCAGACCTTGGAGTGAATAATTTGATCAATTAATATCCGACTCTTTCTTAAACTTAAACTTGGAATCAATTGACAACAATTCGCTTATTTGCCATATAATATAAATATGACAAAATAAAAGGTCAGGTGATCATTAATCATTTGAAGATAGTATTTCAGTATTTCAGTATATATATATATGTATATAGGTTTATCCTTTACTTTAGCCTTTCGAAAGTTGTGACGTAAGGATTCCTTTCCTAACGCAACGCGGTCAACCCAACTCCATTTGTTAGAACAGCTTCCATTGAGTCTCTGCACCTATCCTTGTGTTATTCTTGCTTTCTGAATCTTTCTTTGTTTTCGGACAATAGGATTTGGCTCAGGATTGCCCATTTTTAATTCCAGGGTTTCTCTGAATTTGAAAGTTATCACTTAGTAAGTTTCCGTACCAAGGCTCAATCCAATTAAGTCCGTAGCGTCTACCAATTCCGCCATATCCCCCATATCCCCTTTTTTCTCTTTTTTCTTTTGTCTCATTATTCTGCCATTCTCTTTTTTTTTCTTGCATTTCAATTATATTGTACCCACTTAATTCATATTCATTAAATAACGATTTCTATATTGAATATCGAAAAGTTTTTCCTCTTTTTTGCTTATCTTCTATCTTCTTTTCTCTTTCTCGACGACCCATATTTGGTACAATCAGAAATCATTCTATTACTTAGATATCCGCAATTCAATATATATGTATATACACCACATACATATTATATATGCCTTTCTTTCTCTGATTTTTTCGTGAAATTTTGAAT